TTCAATTATTCGCATATTCGTATTTCGAAAGTAAAAGGACTACAAATGGTCGGTAATTTATTCCAATCGAATTCTTCATTAATTTTCTATATGGACAATGAGGAAGAAGGAAACCCTTTTTACTTACTTTTTTTTGATTTCATATCATGGTTCAAACGTTAAAAATAGGTGAGGTCTACTAATCCTTTTAGAAATCCGAAGAAGTTGCCACGGAACCCCTGGATCCTCTGTCAACTGCTCAACCAATTACTTCTTCCATTTTAGATTGATTCGGAATCAACACAAATCAACTAGAAATAGATGAAGCAAAGAAATCGAATTGGGACACGCCACTATGTACATTATATATGAAATTGATATCTATTCTAGATATATAGATATATGAAGATAATAATGTCAATTGATATATATTAAATTAACCTTTATCTTCATAGAGCAAACTTTATTTTATATCGTACAATAACACTACTAGTATTAATATAGTATGGTAGAAAAAGATTTTTTCTACCATACTATCTAGTATCTCCTAGAATACTTCTGATTCTAGTTCGCTCATTTCATTTAAAATGCGAAATTGGAATCCTTTTTATTTTATTTCTTCTCTTCAATCATTGATAAGAACTAAAAAGTCACAAGTTGAATTCAAATTAATCACTTTGACTTACTGTTTTTACGTATATTATAAGTAAAAAAGCAGTAGGAACTAGAATGAACAGTGCAGTAGCAATAAATGCGAGAATATTTACTTCCATAATTTCATCGTTTCATTTTTCTTTAATTCGCAATAACTCGGGATTTAATCCCATAGAGATGATAAATCTTTTGTCTGTAAATTCAACGGGATGAATTACATCGAGATGTAATCGAATCGAATCAATATCATTGAATAACAATATCTGACAAATCGATTCATCGTCAAGAATGGAATAGTATTCCATAGGAAGATCTTTAGAAGAAATGAAAAAAAGACAAATAAAAGCGATTCCTGGTGGTAATGAAATTCTACTGTTTGTACTCCCCTTCACAGAAAAATGGAAGGATGAATTGCTGCATTTTTTTTATTGGATTTGGATCCATCGGGACTGACGGGGCTCGAACCCGCAGCTTCCGCCTTGACAGGGCGGTGCTCTGACCAATTGAACTACAATCCCAGGGAAATAACATAATAAAATGGGCAGTATACATATTCTTATGATTTCATTCAAATACTTTCGATATGGATATGCACTTTAGCAAGAGTGGCATAGATTACTAATAATCTTTTCGTCATTTCCAAATCAATTGAATAATCAATCTTTCAAAGTTCTTTTTTCCTTATCCTTAGACTTTACACTTCCAGATCTTGATATGAATCTAGATCATTAGCAAGATCAAAACAAAACGTGTTAAAAAAAAGAAATAGAGTAAATAAATAGTAATAGCGGTAAGGATCAAATATACCAATATCAGAATCATAAAATTTTACTTTTGATTTTTTCTATTGGTATCGAGCATTTTTGGAGAAGAACAACTGAGTTATCATTTCATGGCGGATCGGCGAATTATTGGGCCGAGCTGGATTTGAACCAGCGTAGACATATTGCCAACGAATTTACAGTCCGTCCCCATTAACCGCTCGGGCATCGACCCGGGAAGAATCAATTCAGGCTTATTTATAATCCATGATCAACTTCCTTTCGTAGTACCCTACCCCCAGGGGAAGTCGAATCCCCGCTGCCTCCTTGAAAGAGAGATGTCCTGAACCGCTAGACGATGGGGGCATACTTGCCCGACCGCCATCATACTATGATCATAGTATGAATAGTTTTTTGAAATTGTCAATATAATATAATGGAATCTTATGACTCAATGCAAAGGATCTTTCTATCTTTCACAATTATATATAATTTTTTGATTATTTATATTCATGAATCGTTCATTCTAATCGCCATTCTATAATTCCATAAATAAATCTATTTTCTTTTTTTCTTAAAATTGAATTTTTTTTTTTTTTTTTTTTTTCTCTAAGAATTTGGTTTTGAGGACAAGCCGAATAGCTTTATTAATGAACGAGTTTGGATCTAGGTTGAAGTATACATATAACATATAATATGGATATACACTAAACACATAGTGACTAGTGGCTTATTCAGGAATTGAATCAAATAAGCCCTTTTAACTCAGCGGTAGAGTAACGCCATGGTAAGGCGTAAGTCATCGGTTCAAATCCGATAAGGGGCTTTGGTTTTTTCATAAAACTCCCGTGGGGGGTTTTATAGTTGAAGGGAAAATAGAGATATTGTTTATATTTGTAATAAAAAAGTAACAAACAATATTAAATAATATTAATTATAATGTTAATTTAATTAAATATAATAATTTTAATTTTATTAAATTAACATAAATATAAAAATTGAATTATGAATTATAGTAATAATAGTTATAAGGTTGAACATTTGCTATTATGTTTATTATATTAGAATCTTATATTAGAATCAACAATATTCAGTTTCTGATAAAA